ATGATAATAACTTCAATACTATTTCTTTTGCTTTCTAACGCCGTCACAATTAGACGAGATATTTCAATACTTTTTAACAGAGTCGCAATTTTAGCTTTAGTTTATTGTATTTTACAAGATACAATGAGCTTATCTTTAGTAAGTAATGGTATAGGGTTACATGGAGGTTTACTTCATATAACTAATATTACTCAAATTTTCCATATATTTATATATTTTGTTAGTATATTAATTATACAGTTAACAAGTTTTCATCCTAGAAAAGTTTGAGTTCCAGAATACTCTTCTTTAAATCAATTATTATTTAATAAATTTATTTATTATAGAACAAAAATTATTAACAAAATGGGAGAACACTTAAAAATAATAGAATACCCTTTAATATTATTATTTATTATTGTAGGTGCAGTTTTCTTAATATCAACAAATGACTTAGTATCTATATTCCTTTCAATAGAATTACAAAGTTATGGTTTATATATATTAAGTACAATATATAGAAATTCTGAATTATCTACTACTGGAGGTCTAATCTATTTCTTATTAGGTGGATTAAGTTCATGTTTTATATTATTAGGGACAGCTTTATTATACGCAAATTCCGGTACTACAAATTTAGACGGTTTATACGTGATTAACAGTATAAGTGACTTTAGTGATATGACTTACTGATATCAACCTTATTATATAAATTTTGCTTTATTAGTTTTTAGTATAGGGTTCCTATTTAAAATTAGTGCAGCTCCTTTCCATTTCTGATCTCCGGATGTTTATGACGCTATTCCTACTATAGTTACAACATTTGTAGCTTTAGTAGCTAAAATATCTATATTAATATTCTTACTAGAATTAGTTTATTACACAAGTAATAACTTTTATTCTGGAGGAGGACAAGATGTAAATTGAACTTTTGGTTTAATTATAAGTTCACTATTCTCATTAATTATAGGTACAGTTGTAGGTTTAACTCAATTTAGAATCAAAAGATTATTTGCTTATAGTACTATATCCCACGTTGGTTATATGTTATTAGCTTTAGGTATATCAAGTATAGAATCTACTCAAGCTTTTATATTTTATTTAACACAATATACTATAAGTAATTTAAATGCCTTTATTATATTAATAGCTATAGGATTTTCTTTCTATCGTTATGTAACTAATAATAAAGAACATGAAGAACTTTTAGATAAAAATAATTCTCCTGTACAATTAGTTAATCAATTAAGAGGATATTTTTATATTAATCCTTTATTAGCCTTAAGTTTTGCTATTACAATATTTTCTTTTATGGGTATACCACCTATGGTAGGATTTTTTGGAAAACAAATGGTTTTAAGTGCAGCTTTAGATAAAGGATATATATTTATAACTTTAATTGCTATTTTAACTAGTGTTGTAGGTGGAGTATATTATTTAACTATTGTTAAAGAAATATTTTTTTATACACCAGAATATAAAGTTAACCCTCTATTAGAAAATTTAACTTTACACGGTAATATTTACGATAAATATAATAATTTTATTAAATCTTTAGAATTTAAACATAATAATATAGTTATAGCTAGTCCTATGGCTTTTATTATTTCTGTTATTACTTTAGTAATATTATTATTTATATTTATAAATAATGAATGATTAAGCATGGGTACCATATTGGTACAAATTTTATTTAATTATTAATGAGTAGTATGACATTTTTTTTTGTTTTTGTACTTATATTAACTTTCCTTTTTTTAGTTCTTAATTTTGTTTTAGCACCACATAACCCTTATCAAGAAAAATATAGTATTTTTGAATGTGGGTTTCATAGTTTCCTAGGTCAAAATAGAACTCAATTTGGTATAAAATTTTTTATTTTTGCTTTAGTTTATTTACTGTTAGACTTAGAGATTTTAGTTATATATCCATTTGGTGTTAGTGAATACGATAATGGTATATACGGATTAATAATTATGCTTATATTTACTGGTATTATTACTGTGGGGTTTGTATTTGAATTAGGTAAAAATGCATTAAAAATAGATAGTAGACAATCTGTTGTTGATTCATATAAATCGAATTCTTTTGTAAATACTTATTCTCAAAATTAACTTAAGATGTACGTAGTCGGCCTATAACATAAGAAAATTATCGCTAGCCGGTAGGCCGAAGAAGGCCGATACCCTAGCAAGCGATAATCCTTAGTTAGATATAAAATAAAAGGGATTTTAGTATAATGGTAAATACATATGACTTTTAATCATTATGATATTGGTTCGAATCCAATAAATCCTAACCATATTTATTATAAACCTTGTAATAAATATGCGTAACCTATAAAGATAAAAGAACCCTTCCGTTCTTATCTTTATCCTAAAAGTAAAGGAATTTACTTTCGTTCTACAAATTCGTGGTTTAAGCCTAAATCTTCAAAATTACAAAACAATTAGTAATAGAGTCTTCTGCCTTATATAACGGCACTACAAGGAACTATTATATATATATATAATACATGATACAAGTTGCAAAAATAATAGGAACAGGTTTAGCTACAACAGGGTTAATAGGAGCAGGAGTAGGAATAGGTGTAGTTTTCGGAGCTTTAATTTTAGGTGTAGCAAGAAACCCTTCTATGAGAGGTCAATTATTCTCATACGCTATACTAGGATTTGCTTTTTCAGAAGCTACAGGTTTATTCGCTTTAATGATGGCTTTCTTATTACTTTACGTAGCTTAATCTAATTTAACAGGGATTCCCCATTCGACTAGTTCCATTTCATATAATAAGTATATTCTATTTGTAGTTCGTAGTCTTGACCAACTACTATACGTGCCAGCAGTAGCGGTAATATGTATAGTCGGTAGTCTTGAGCAACTACTATACGTGCTAGCAGTCGCGGCATATGCGTATAGCTACTTCTACTTTTTTAAAGTGGGTAGTGTATATAACATGAAAATATGGTAAAGTACGTAAACTTCATATATATATATGAATTTAGTTATAAAAAGCTTAGTTTATAACTTAGATGCCCCACACGCGTGAGGGATTTATTTCCAAGATAGTGCTACTCCTCAAATGGAAGGGTTGGTAGAGTTACATGATAATATTATGTACTATTTAGTATTAATATTATTTGCTGTAGGATGAGTATTATTTTCTATAGTAAGATACTTTGTAGAAACTAAATCACCTATTGCTCACAAATATTTAAATCACGGTACTTTAATAGAATTAATATGAACTATAACACCTGCTATAATATTAATATTAATTGCATTCCCTTCATTTAAATTATTATATTTAATGGATGAAGTTAATGACCCTTCAATGACTATTTCAGTAGAAGGTCATCAATGATACTGAAGTTACCAATATCCAGATTTCTTAGATTCTAGTGACGAATTTATAGAATTTGATTCATATATCGTGCCAGAATCTGACTTAGAGGAAGGTGCTTTAAGAATGTTAGAAGTTGATAACAGAGTAATTGTACCTGAAGAAACACATATAAGATTTGTTATAACTTCTGGAGACGTTATACATTCTTATGCTGCTCCTGCTTTAGGTATAAAATGTGATGCATACCCTGGTAGATTAAATCAAGTTTCTGCATTTATTAACAGATCTGGTGTATTCTACGGACAATGTTCTGAAATATGTGGAATATTACATTCTTCTATGCCTATAGTAATTGAATCAGTAAGTTTAGAAAATTTCTTATCTTGACTTTTGTCGCAATAAGTAGTGTACTCTTGCCCAGTATAGCTGCGGTCGTAGAGCACTCTTTTCTTGTTGTTTACTGTTATCAGGCTATCGCTATAAAAAATAAGGACAGTAAAGTAACTATGAAGAAAAGATTATATACTTACACTAAATCTAAGTGAATTTCTTCTTTCTCCCCTTCTTATGTATTATATAGTACTTTTCACCTTAATGGTCTTCAAAATCAATCCTTTAGCACCTCTTCTCGGCTAAGGACGGACGACAACCGTGATTTACCCATGGAGGACAACCGAGATCTATCGGAGGATGAGGCAGTAGATGACGTAGAATCTAGTAATGCTATTTCAACTCGCCGTACTAGACCGGCGAATTTTCCGGTTGTGGTTAATGTTGATGACCCTAATAGTAAATTACATACAGATGCTATGACTGCTTATTATTATTGAAATAAGTTAAAGAATACACCTAAAGGTCAAGAGAAGCAAGCGGAGAATAAGGCATATCTACAGAATTTCTTAGATAGTCTGCCATCTTCAGGCGCTACCTCTTCATCTAGTTCAGATAATAAATCTAATGTCCCGGCGGTAGCTTCTACTAGTTCGAATGTTCCACCAGTAGCTTCTACTAGCTCTAATACACCGGGGTCTACTAATTCATTAACTACTGGTGCATCAAGTTCTTCTATACTCGAAGATTCACAATTATCTCCTTCATCGGTTAGTGCAAAATCATCAGGTAAACAGCCAGAATCTACTAAACGTAGTCAAGATGATGACAATAATGGTAAAGGTGGTCCTAGTGGGTTTTCAGGTGGTAGTGGTCCCTCTGATCCTAGTGGAGGTTCAAGTTCTTCAGGTTCTAATTCTTTGAAGTCCATGTCAACTGAACAGTTAACAACGAATACTCAACTAATTGGTAGTCCTATAGATTTTGTCATTGAACTTGAATCTACTACTTCAATTTTTGAGGTAATAGATTTTTGAGATGAAATGTAAAAAAATAATTTCATGATTCTCTAGTGTTCCTTGGACAAGTAGGGTTAAGCAGTAAATTTTATAGCAATTTACTTAAAAATCTAAAGCCTTTATAGCTCAACGGTAGAGCATAATACTGTTAATATTATGATAGAGGTTCGATTCCCCTTAAGGGCTTCGTTGGAGATAATGGACACCTAATTTAGCCGATCTAGTCCGAGCAATTCGATAATTACAAAATAAAATACGAAATGAATCAAAATCGTAATCATTTAAATGAAAATGAAAAAGAGGTTATAAAAAATCACGTAACTACTAGTTACAATAATTCAGAGGAATACCCCGCACCTTTAACTGCATCTAGTTTCATTAGTGACCAAAATCAAAATACTGGAGCGGGTAGCAGACATGATGAAGCTGCGCGTACTTTCATGGAAGCGACTAGAACACCGGCTAGCGCTGAAATTCGTTTCAGTGACGCGTTAACTGCACAGAGTGCAGAAGGGAGACGAATAGCTGCTAATTTAGTCGAACAAGATATTGAAAGGATTACTGCTTTAGTATCGTCACAATTACCAGGAGTTGACCGTGCCGCTATAGAAAGAGAAGTGCGTAATCAGGTTACTACAGCATATACAGGTACGGGTCAGTATTTAGGAGGCGTTCTAGTTATGAGAGGTCAAGAAGATAGTTACGAGGAGAGTATAGAGAATGGGGCCGAGTTAGCTAACGCTGTTGAAGAACAAGCAGCAGAGGATGCTAATTCAGGTTTGGAGGCTGAAAGTGGGCCTGAAGGTGAAGTGGATTTAGGTTTTTACTATCCTGAAAGTAATGATGATCAAAATAGTGATTCTAATGATTCAGGTATGGGAGAAGAAGAAGTTAGCGATTCTTCTCAAGATAGTGGTTCTGAAGAAGAACAAATTAGTGATTCTTTCGAAGATAATGGTTCGCAAGAGGCGGATAATGGTTCTTCTGATCCGGCTAATGATAGCTCGGATTATGGTTCGTCGGACTCCGGGGATTCTCCTACTAGCTCAGATTATCATGCTGACGAGAGTACTAAGGGCTATGATTCTGACCAGAGTGAACAATGTTCAACTAATGCAGAATCTGTTAGTGATGGGGAACAATCTGGTACCGGGGCATTCTCTGATCCTAAAGAAGGTTCAGAGGATAAAGCTCATGTTATCGAATCAGATCAAAGTAATCAATCTACTCGGAAGAGAAAATTTGATGGGGAGGAGGATGATTATCCAAATCCTAAACGGCAACGTAAATCCGATTCTGACGATGATAACAACGGGAAAGGTGGTCCTGGTACAGGTTCTAGCGGAGGTGGTCCTAGTGTAAGTGGTCCTGAAGATAGTGGTCCCGGGGATAGTGTAGGTGGTACAGATAATGGTATTTCTAATAAAAGCCTTTTTAAGGATATATCATTATTTTTTTACGGTAAAGAGAGAGATGAAAACTTTCTATCACCCGTAGATTTTGTTATTGAAATTGAACAAGAAGAATGATTGGATATGCCTTCAATCTTTGACTCGTTTGATTTCTAAATTTTTAGAATAAATAGAAATTAAAACTAAATAAAATAAAACCAAAGGGGTATTATCTTAATGGTAAAGAAGAGCGTTACGGCCGCTAAGATATGAGTTCAAGTCTCATATACCTTTAGAATACTTGTATTTTAATCTTTGAACCCGGGAGTCGGGATTCGAGGCAAAATCCAGGTATTCACAATATAAATATATTGTACACGAATAGTTTGATATAAAATAAATAGAATATATGAGTTTGACTTTAATACTTTTTTTAATAGGAATCTTAGGGTTCGTATTTAATAGAAAAAATATCATATTAATGCTTATTTCAATCGAAATAATGCTAGTATCTATAACTTTTTTAATATTAGTAAGCTCTGTAAATATGGATGACATAATAGGGCAAACTTATGCTATATATATTATAGTTATTGCTGGAGCTGAATCCGCAATAGGTTTAGGTATTTTAGTTGCTTTTTATAGATTAAGAGGAAGTATAGCAATAGAATATAAATAATGTATTTAAGTATAATTTTTTTACCCTTATTAGGATCAATAGTTTCCGGATTTTTTGGAAGAAAAGTCGGAGTTAGTGGAGCACGTTTTTTAGGTTGTTCAAGTATAATAATTACAACAACTTTAGCTATCGTTGCATTTTTTGAAGTAGGATTTAACAACAGTCCTGTGTACTTACATTTATTCCCTTGATTAAACAGTGAATCGTTTAACATCGTTTGAAGCTTCCAATTTGATAGCTTAACAGTTTCAATGTTAATTCCTGTGTTAATAATTAGTTCTCTGGTTCATATATACTCTATAAGTTATATGAGTGCAGATCCTCACAATCAAAGATTTTTTAGTTATTTAAGCCTTTTTACTTTTATGATGATCATACTTGTAACAGCTAATAATTATTTATTAATGTTTGTTGGATGAGAAGGTGTTGGGGTTTGTTCATACCTTTTAGTTAGTTTCTGATTTACTAGAATAGCAGCTAACCAAAGTTCTATGTCTGCCTTCTTAACTAATAGAGTAGGAGATTGTCTTTTAACTATAGGTATGTTTGCTATCTTATGATCTTTAGGTAACTTAGACTATACTACAGTATTTTCATTAAGTCCTTATATTAATGAAAACATTGTTACTATAATAGGTATATGCTTATTAATAGGTGCAATGGCAAAAAGTTCTCAAGTAGGTCTTCATATTTGATTACCTATGGCCATGGAAGGTCCTACACCTGTTTCTGCATTAATTCACGCGGCTACTATGGTTACAGCAGGAGTTTACTTATTAATACGTTCATCTCCTTTAATCGAATATAGTTCTACTGTATTATTAATATGTCTATGATTAGGTGCAATAACAACTGTATTTAGTTCTCTTGTAGGTTTATTCCAACAAGATATAAAAAAAATAATTGCTTACTCTACTATGAGTCAATTAGGTATGATGGTTATTGCTATTGGTCTATCTTCATATAATATAGCATTATTCCATTTAGTTAATCATGCTTTCTATAAAGGATTATTATTCTTAGGTGCCGGTGCAGTTATTCATGCAGTAGCTGATAACCAAGATTTAAGAAAATACGGTGGATTAGGGGCATTCTTACCCTTAACTTACTCTGTTATATTAATAGCAAGTCTTAGTTTAGTTGCTTTCCCTTTTATGACAGGATTTTATAGTAAAGATTTTATATTAGAATCCGCTTATGGGCAATATTACTTTAGTAGTGTGGCTGTATACGTTATAGCTGTTATAGGTGCAATATTTACTACTTTATATTCTGTTAAAGTTTTATATCTAACTTTTTTAGCTAACCCTAACGGTAATATAGTTTCTTATAAACACGCTCATGAAGGTGATATATTTTTAAGTCTACCTTTAGTAGTATTAGCTATTTTTTCTATATATTTTGGGTATATAACTAAAGATATTTTTATAGGTTTAGGTTCAGGATTCTTTACAGATAACAGTATATTTATTCACCCTATACATGAAATATTAATAGATACAGAATTTGCTGTACCTACTACATTCAAATTATTACCTTTATTCTTTACAGTGTCATTTACAGCTATAGCTATAATTTATTCAGAATTTTTCCCTAATTTAATAAACAAATTTAAATTATCTAATTTAGGTCATTCTATTTACGGATTCTTTAACCAACGTTTCTTAGTTGAATATTTCTATAATAAATTTATTGTAAACTTAGTTTTAAATATGGGAGGTCAAACTACGAAAATTTTAGATAAAGGAAGTATAGAACTTTTAGGTCCTTTTGGTTTAGAAAAATTATTAATTAAAATTAGTAAAATTATTTCTAGCCTAAATACAGGTGTTGTTACAAATTATGCTTTATTTATATTAATAGGATTTATTGCATATACATCTATATACTATTCTTTCTTACAAAATTTAGATTTATCTTCTTTAGTTTTACTATTTTCTATTAGTATCTTAACACTTTATGGAGGCGAGCATTCGGCTGCTAAAAAATAATGGTAATGACGATGCTTTAAAAAGCATTAATATCTTGTATTCTCAATCTAAATTGTATTCGTTTAAGGTTATATCTGGTTGTCTTAATAATACCAAACAGAATACCTAATATTATAGTATAATACTATAAATTAGAGATAAAAAAAAATAAAAGGGATTTTAGTATAATGGTAAATACATATGACTTTTAATCATTATGATATTGGTTCGAATCCAATAAATCCTAACCATATTTGTAATAAACTTTGTAATAAATATGCGTTCTATTTTTATTTTGATAGTGTTAATTGAAATGAAAATAACCAAGGGTAACCTCAGTATAAAAATAGATGATATAAAATTTAATTTATGGGCAAGCTCTAATTTATGAGGGAAGATTATCTCGCTTTTTAGTATAACTTGTCTATAAGTTAGTATTATAAAGTATCGGTTATAATATTGAATTCAAAGATATTTATTTAGAATTGTTAGTGATCTAATTAAAGCATGTGAAGTTTGCTAAGATCACTAATTAAGATTTATAATTCTTAATTTAATAGCCTTTAAAAGAGGATACCTAAGCAATAATAATTAATTTAGTAGCCTTTAAATTAAACAAAAAGCAACAATAATGAATAATTTTATTTGCTATAGGTAATATTTTTCTTCATCGAATTTAATTGTATACACTACATTCTAGATTTATTTATTATATAATAGGAAAGTTCTATATTTTACGAGCGAAGCTAACTAAGCATTAAGTGAAAAGCGGCGGCTCCCTATTTTTTAATAATTTCTATTTAAACTATAAATATTTATTTTGGCACTATGTTAAACAAAATTTATTAACTATATTAAAATTAATATTTTACTCTAAATATATTTTCATACTATATTAATTTGTGAATTGGCCTACGAAGTTGAGCAAAACAGCCGACTAAATAAATATAAAAAAAAAATTTTTTCCATTAATCTAATATGAGAATTTTAAAAAGTCATCCTTTATTAAAACTAGCTAATTCGTATCTTATAGATACATCACAACCTACTAATATTAGCTATCTTTGAAATTTCGGTTCTTTACTTGCAGTTTGTTTAGGTATACAAATAGTTACAGGTGTAACTTTAGCAATGCATTATAACCCTAGTATTGCTGAAGCATTTAACTCTGTAGAACATATAATGCGTGACGTAAATAATGGATGATTAATACGTTATTTACATAGTAACACAGCTTCTGCTTTTTTCTTCTTAGTTTACTTACATGTAGGAAGAGGTATGTACTATGGTTCATATAGAGCTCCAAGAACATTAGTTTGAGTTATAGGTGCTATAATACTTGTAGCTATGATGGGTATAGGTTTCCTGGGTTATGTTTTACCTTATGGACAAATGTCATTATGAGGTGCAACAGTTATTACTAACCTTATAAGTGCTATCCCTTGAATTGGACAAGATATAGTTGAATTCGTTTGAGGAGGTTTCTCTGTTAATAACGCAACTTTAAACAGATTTTTCGCTTTACACTTTGTATTACCTTTTGTTTTAGCTGCATTAGTTTTAATGCACTTAATAGCTCTTCATGACACAGTAGGGTCAAGTAACCCTTTAGGTGTTTCAGGTAACTATGATAGAATACCTTTTGCTCCTTACTACTTATTTAAAGATTTAATAACTATATTTATGTTTGTATTTGGATTAAGTCTATTTGTATTCTTCATGCCTAATGTATTAGGAGATAGCGATAATTATATAATGGCTAACCCTATGCAAACTCCAGCGGCTATAGTTCCAGAATGATACCTTTTACCTTTCTACGCTATATTAAGATCTATCCCTAATAAATTATTAGGTGTTCTTGCTATGTTTAGTGCTATATTAATTATATTAACATTACCTTACACAGATTTAGGAGAATCAAAAGGTTACCAATTTAGACCTTTAAGTAAAGCATTCTTCTATGTGTTCGTAGCAAATTTCTTAATACTAATGCAATTAGGGGCTAAACATGTTGAATCACCATTTATAGAATTGGGGCAAATTTCGACAGTTTTATACTTCTCGTATTTCTTAGTTATAGTACCTTCTGTAAGTTTAATAGAAAATACTGCAAAATATATAGCTACTACATCTAGTAGTTCGTTTCGTCTTCATTAAGTCTATATATTTAATAAATATTTTATTAGTATATCTTAGCTTAATTTGATCTTTACTTATATATTGTATTTGTTTATCTTTTGATATTGATCCAGCGCCCTTCCATACATTTCAAAGTTTTGACTTATTGTATCATGCCTTAAAAGAAGGTTTATCCTCTTTTTTTGTTAATGATAGTATGATTTATAATTTAGACGTTCCAAAACTTGCTTTTTCGAGTGATATTCTTGATAATCTAAAAATTGAATGTTATCAGCATTTAGAAGATAATAATTTTAGCACGACTTTATCTGAATGATCTAATTTTTCTAGAGATGTTACAGTATTACCTTGAGATAATGCTGTAGTTACACAGGATGATATAGCAGTAAGACTAAGTGTTATCGAAAATTTAAGGTGTCATGTAGGAAAAGAAGGAAATGGGGCTTTAATGTTGAATTATGTGGATTTTCGTTCTTCAGTTATGGGGAATCATGGCATAGATATGTTTGAGACTTTGTCAGATTCAAATTGAGTTAATTTTTATTATAGTATGGCAGAAGAGTTCGATTATTTCGTGGAATATTGTACTAGTTGTGGTGAATATCATGTATACAAATCAGATGTATTGAGTTATTTTGATCAATTAAGAGATTTACATTTAAATACTTCTACAGATTTTTGAGGTTTCTTCGCTGAAGTTTCAACAATGTATTCGGATTCTCCTGAGCAAATAATGCAAGATTCTAATTGAATGTTTGAAGAATCAGGAGATAACCCTATAGAATTTGAATCAGAAGATATTATGTCTGAAGCTAATTGAATGTTTCAAGAACCAGAAAGTTTTGAAACATACTCTAGTTCAATGTATGAAGAGCCAGAGGAAATTATGTCTGAAGCTAATTGAATGTTTGATGAATAAGTTTCTAAAAAAAAAGATTATGAAGTAGATGGTCTACACTTTGACTGCAAATCTTAAGTAAGAGGTTCGATTCCTCCATGATCTTTCTTTAAATACAATACTGATAAGAATACTACTAATTACTTTGTTTATATTAAAAAAAATTCTTAAAAATATAAAATTAGAAGTAATCTACATTAATTGTTGTTCGAACAATTAGTGATTAAATTGTTGTTTAAAGAAGTAGATGAGGAACAGAAATTAACATCCTCGATAAGTATGGGACTAGAGAGATGATTTTTGTCAACGAACGCTAAAGATATAGGAACTTTATATTTAATTTTTGCTTTATTTTCTGGATTATTAGGTACAGCTTTCTCTGTATTAATAAGATTAGAACTAAGTGGACCAGGAGTTCAATATATTGCAGATAATCAATTATATAATAGTATAATAACAGCACATGCTATACTGATGATTTTCTTTATGGTTATGCCAGCATTAATTGGAGGTTTTGGTAATTTCCTAATGCCTTTAATGGTAGGAGGTCCCGATATGGCCTTTCCAAGATTAAATAATATAAGTTTTTGATTATTACCACCTAGTTTAATACTATTGGTATTTTCAGCATGTATAGAAGGTGGAGTAGGTACAGGATGAACATTATATCCTCCTTTATCCGGATTACAAAGTCACAGTGGACCTAGTGTAGATTTAGCAATATTTGCATTACACTTATCTGGGGTAAGTAGTTTATTAGGGGCTATTAATTTTATAACTACAGTTGTAAATATGAGAACACCTGGTATAAGATTACATAAATTAGCTTTATTTGGATGAGCTGTAGTTATAACAGCTGTATTATTATTATTATCTTTACCTGTTTTAGCTGGAGGTATTACAATGGTTTTAACAGATAGAAATTTTAATACATCATTCTTTGAAACAGCTGGAGGAGGTGATCCTATACTATACCAACATTTATTCTGATTTTTTGGACACCCTGAAGTTTATATCTTAATTATACCTGGTTTTGGTATAATAAGTACAACTATTTCAGCTAGTTCTAATAAAAGCATCTTTGGATATATAGGAATGGTTTATGCTATGATGTCTATTGGTATATTAGGGTTCATAGTTTGATCTCATCATATGTATACAGTAGGTTTAGATGTTGACACTAGAGCATACTTTACAGCTGCTACATTAATTATTGCAGTTCCTACAGGAATTAAAATATTTTCATGATTAGCTACATCTTATGGAGGATCTATAAAATTAACACCTTCTATGCTATTTGCTTTAGGATTTGTATTTATGTTTACAATAGGAGGATTAAGTGGAGTTGTTTTAGCTAATGCTTCACTTGATATAGCTTTCCATGATACATACTATGTAGTTGCTCATTTCCATTATGTTTTAAGTATGGGTGCGGTTTTTGCAATGTTTAGTGGTTGATACTACTGAATACCAAAAATATTAGGATTAAATTATAACATCGTATTAGCTAAAATTCAATTCTGAGTTTTATTTATAGGAGTTAATTTAACATTCTTCCCACAACATTTCTTAGGATTACAAGGAATGCCTAGACGTATTAGTGATTATCCTGACGCTTTTGCAGGTTGAAATCTAATTAGTAGTTTTGGATCTATTATAAGTGTTGTAGCTGCATGATTATTCTTATATGTAGTATACAAACAATTAGTTGAAGGTAAAGTTGCTAACAGAAATCCTTGATTATCTGTACAATATTACACTGATACTTTACAAGCTCTTTTAAATAGAAGTTACCCTAGCTTAGAATGAGCATTAAGTAGTCCTCCTAAACCTCATGCCTTTGTAAGTCTTCCTTTACAAAGTAACTGTAGTTTATAATATTGCTACTGACAATAGTTAGGGCGCGACGTAGTCGCTCTTAAATTACTTAAATCTAGTTTTAGTCTTTTCTTATGAAGTAAGAAAATACAAAAAGTCTCATTAGCTCAATGGTAGAGCCGAATACTTCTAATATTCTGATTTTAGTTCGAATCTGAAATGAGATAACTCAGGGATAAACTCTGAAAAACACTTAATTATAGGTATATTTTTTTTACTGGTTTTTTATTTCTATCATACTTTAATAGAGTTTATAGCGAAACGAAGTCCCGACTTCGTACTTTGTAAGGCAATATGCTCGTCAGTCTTGTTATAAAACATGGCTCTTAAATTTTATTATTTAGTATTTATAAAACAAAAACCTTAATTTTTAGAAATAAATGTATTATACTTCAACTCTTTTATCTGTATTAGAAGTAGTTTTATTAATGTTGCCTGCTTTATTAGCAGTAGCTTATGTAACTGTTGCCGAAAGAAAAACTATGGCAAGTATGCAAAGAAGATTAGGACCAAATGCTGTAGGATATTATGGATTATTACAAGCTTTTGCGGATGCTTTAAAATTAATTTTAAAAGAATATGTTGCACCTACACAAGCTAATACTATATTATTCTTCTTAGGTCCTGTAATTACTTTAGCTTTCGCTCTATTAGGTTATGGAGTAGTACCATATGGGCCAGGTTTAACTTTAAATGACTTAGAATTAGGTATATTTTATATGTTAGCTGTTTCATCTTTAGGAACTTACGGTATTCTATTAGCTGGATGAAGTGCGAATAGTAAATATGCTTTTTTAGGTTCTCTTAGAAGTACAGCTCAATTAATTAGCTATGAATTAGTTTTAAGTTCAGCTATACTTTTAATCATCATGATTACTAGTAGTCTTAATTTAAATATTAATATACAAGCTCAAAAAGCAGTATGACTTATATTACCTATATTCCCAATTTTCTTAATATTCTTTATAGGTTCTGTAGCAGAAACTAATAGAGCTCCATTTGATTTAGCTGAGGCTGAATCTGAATTAGTTAGTGGGTTTATGACAGAACACGCAGCGGTTGTATTTGTCTTCTTCTTCTTAGCTGAATATGGTAGTATCTTATTAATGTGTATATTAACAAGTATACTATTTTTAGGTGGTTATTTAGCCGGATTTAATCTATTATACTGATTTAACTTAATAAATAATTTAGGTGCTTATGTATTTGATATAGATTGAGTGTTATCTGCTGAATATAATAACATGAAAAATTTTGTAAGTGCTTTTGCTGAAAGTGGTTTATTTTCTAGTCTTATTTTAGGTGCAAAAAGTTCTCTTTTAGTTTTCATTTTTATATGAGTTAGAGCTTCATTCCCTAGAATACGTTTTGACCAATTAATGTCATTCTGTTGAACAGTATTACTACCTTTATTATTTGCTTTCATTATATTATTACCTTGTACTTTATATGCACTTGATATCTTTGTAATAAATATTACAATATAATATTTGGATTTTGCTAGTTTGTGCTATCTAGTTTCTACTTCATCACTAGCTGCTGACGAAGTATGCCTCGTGGCTAAATAGGGTTTTTACTCCCTACTTAAAATACTGTAGATCTTACTTAATTATTTGGGAGCCGAAGGCGGCTATACATCGTAATTTCCTATTATGATACAAATTAAGACTTTGTTAAAAATTACTATCAAGAGTGATGTTATTATCCCTTTTACTTATTATTCCAATTATAGGTATATTTATTATATCTAGTTTTACTTCTTATGAAGGCCCTAACTCTAATGTTGAAAATGTAACGTTATACAAACAAATAGCATTAGTAACTTCTAGTGTTAATATGATTTTATCTTTTATCGTTTATATATTTTTTAATTCAAGTACAAATCAATTCCAATTTGTACAAGAACATTATAATGTTCAATTATTTGATATTTATTTAGGAGTAGATGGTATTTCTATCTATTTTGTGTTATTAACAACTATAATAATGCCTATTGCTTTATTATCGAATTGAAACTCTATAAAAGAAAATGTTAAATTTTATTTAAATACTATATTATTATTAGAAACATTATTATTAGGATGTTTCTTAGTTGCAGATATATTATTATTCTATATCTTTTTTGAAAGTATTTTACCTCCTTTATTTTTATTAATAGGTTTATTTGGATCTAGTAATAAAGTAAGAGCAAGTTATTACTTCTTTTTATATACAGTATGAGGATCTTTATTCTTATTATTAGCTATTTTAGCTATGTATTCTATAATGGGTACAACAGATTTTGATGCATTATTTAAAACAAATTTTGATTATACTACTCAGATTATATTATTTGGTGCTATTTTTATTGCATTCGCTGTAAAAACACCTGTAATATTTTTAAATAATTGATTATTAAAAGCTCATGTTGAATCACCTTTAGGTGGAAGTATTATATTAGCTGGTATTGTTTTAAAATTAAGTTTATACGGTATATTTAGATTAATTTTACCTGTATTACCAAAAGCTACATTAGATCTAACTTTTATAGTATATACTATAGGTGTTATCACTATAATATACGCAAGTTTTAGTACATTAAGAACTGTAGATGTTAAAGAATTAATTGCATATAGTTCTGTATCTCACGCTGCTGTATATTTAATAGGTGCATTTAGTAATACAATTCAAGGAATTGAAGGAAGTATTGCTTTAGGTTTAGCTCACGGATTTGTATCTAGTGGTTTATTTATATGTGCTGGAGGAATATTATACGATAGATCAGGTACTAGAATGATCTATCTATACAGAGGTATAGCTCAACTTATGCCTTTATTCTCTATATTATTCTTTATATTATCTTTAGGTAATTGTGGAGCTCCTTTAACTTTAAATTTTATAGGAGAATTTATGTCTCTTTATGGTATGGTAGAAAAATTACCATTATTAGGTGTATTAGGTTCTACATCTATAGTATTCTCTGCTGCATATACTATTTATATGTTTAATAGAATTACATTTGGAGGTTCTTTCACTAAATTTTTTGAAGAAAATATATTTGACACAACAAAAAGAGAATTCACACTATTGTTTATATTAGTTTTATTTACTGTTATACTTGGAATATACCCTTCTTTAATATTAGATAGTTTACACTATTCTGTTGCTAATCTAATTTATAGTTTCTAATAAACTTGTATATTTTATATTAGTAAGATAAGGCAAGCAACCGGCAGGTTGCTGGTTTTTCCTTGGTTAGTGGAATATTTAAAGTTTAAACAACTTATAGCTACCGCGGACTACGTAATAGTGGTCGCGGCTTTAATAAAATAAATATAACTAGATTATGAAGTAGATGGTCTACACTTTGACTGCAAATCTTAAGTAAGAGGTTCGATTCCTCCATGATCTTTCTTTAAATACAATACTGATAAGAATACTACTAATTACTTTACCTGGCTGACTACAATTAGTAGTCATTAGATTAGAATCAGTAGCGATCAACCCAAAGGTTTGATTTTTATTAAGTTGTTTGTTTGGTTTTATTATAGCCAGTCAGCTGAGAATGTAAACTGTATAATATATGGATCTAAACCAAATATATTAGTAGTAGCTATAAGGACGCAGCTGTAGCTGCGACTCCTTCTATTTATCTTCGAGTTTAATATTAAACCTTAATACTCCTCTGATTAAGTTACGATTTATAAGTATTTATCTCTAAAATTCTCTGTAAATGCCTCAATTAGTACCATTTTATTTTATTAACGAAGTAACTTTTGCTTTTGCTATAATTGTATTACTAACATACGTATTTTCTAAATACGTATTACCAAGAATAGTTAGTTTATTTGTATCTCGTCTTTTTATCTCAACATTATTAGATAAATTTGGAGTATAATAAATTATAGATATTTAGATTTTTGTAGGCTTATATAAAAAGCTTAGAGTATAATATGAATACTTTAAGTTTAAACAATTTAAATAAAGAAATTTCTAGCCCTTTAACTCAATTTGAAATAAGAGATTTATTAAGTATAGATTTACCTATATTAAGTGATTTACATATATCTATGACTAACATAGGATTATATTTAACAATAGGATTAGTTTTCACATTAATTTTAAGTGTATTAAGTATAAATAATAACAAATTAATTAGTAACAACTGATCTATTAGTCAAGAATCCTTATATGCAACAATACACGGTATAGTTGTAAATCAAATAAATGCTAGAAGCGGTCAAGTATATTTCCCTTTTATTTACACTTTATTTATATTTATATTAATAAATAATTTAATAGGTATGGTACCTTACAGTTTCGCATCAACTAGTCATTTTGTTTTAACATTTGCTCTTAGTTTCACTATTGTTTTAGGTGCAACTATATTGGGATTCCAAAAACATGGTTTAAAATTCTTTTCATTATTAGTACCAGCTGGTTGTCCTTTAGCTTTATTACCTTTATTAGTTTTAATAGAATTTATTTCATACTTAGCTAGAAATATTTCTTTAGGGCTTAGATTAGCCGCTAATATATTATCAGGTCACATGTTATTACATATATTAGCAGGATTTACTTACAATATTATGACTTCAGGTTTCATATTCTTCTTCTTAGGATTAGTACCTTTAGCTTTTATAATTGCTTTCTCTGGTTTAGAATTAGGTATCGCATTTATACAAGCTCAAGTATTTGTAGTTTTAACTAGCGGTTATATCAAAGACGGATTAGATTTACATTAATTCGAAGCTTTATGGCGGAATTTAGTAGTTTGTCGGCCACCTAGTCTGCCGTATATCTATATAAATTTGCAATCTAGGGTATTATCTTAATGGTAAAAAATAGTCTTAGGCTCTCTTAAATAATAAGAATCCTATTAGCTATAGAGACTTAGTAATAATCTGGGTTCAATACGAATACATAAATCATTAATAGTATTTAAGAATTCAATATTAATATTCAAGCTCTCTACAATAATAAAACATTGATCTTTAAACAGGGATTTGTAGTTGTAGGAGTTAACCTTTAATTTAATAATAACCACATAAAGAACGTTAAGTTTAAATTTATTCTTAATAATTTGATTTAATAAAACCGTAAAAATCCAGATAATTTTTAGAATTAGGTTCAAGTATGTGCTTTTTAAAAAGAATACTATATAAATACTAATCCTAATTTAGTGATAAAGATGGTAAAGTTCTCCCTTTAGTTAGTATATAGATAACTAATAATTATCATAATAAAAATAATGGTCATTTCTAGAGAAAATAAAAAATAATAGTGTGTGTTAGTTATTTTTAAGTTCTTTATTTGTAGAAGCAATGAATAAAAGAAAAATTATTCCTTGGCGATACGTATTAATAAAAAAATTATTTGCTGGATATTATTTATAAAAGTTTTCGCGGAACTTGTTCATTTAAAGTTAAAAAGCTAGTTTACGCGGGACTAGTTTTTTTAAATGAATAAAAAATACAGTTTTCGCTTAACTATTTCATTTAAACCAGAAATTCTAAAATATAGCTTTAACGAAGTATTAGATTAAAGGGAAAGTGAAAGGTATTTTAGTCTTTAATGAAATAGTTTGCTTCTATTTCTTAAATATCTAATTCATAGTTTTTAGGTAGAGTGAGTAGATTATTCAAGAGTTAATAAAGAATGTCTGGCTGGCCACCAGAGTATAAACTATTATTTGCGGACAATTAACCCTATATTTATAAGTTTTTTGTCTCATCTTGCATGTGATGTACTTGGCATCAAATTAAATAGGATATTAATTTCTAGGGTACAGTAAAAGCGGGGGGAGATTTACAAGTAGGCGGAGCCTAGAAATTAAATACCAAGTATATTTTATATATAATTAAATATGATGTAATAGGTTTAAAATTGTAGTAGTTTTTTGACAACCCCCTACTTATAAAAAACATAAAAGTTGTGCATAAACAAGTGCATACCTTAAGTACATCCCACGACAGTCCGCTTATAAATGTGTAAGATAGGGCGAGTGTGCTAGTGCACGTGTTTTGGTAAGTACTAAAAAAATATATTTATTACCATATGTTTGGTAAGCGTGACGACCAATTCGTCACGATTAATATAGTTTTTACTTAACATGAGGTATGAATGGAGCGTATTCTTATCCTAAACAGCTTTGGATTTATTAGTGATGTATTTGACATCAAGCAGATTGTGAAATACATCAATGAAATTATATAAATGAGTTTGGTGATGGCTCTGAATGAATGCTGTCCAAATGCTTGACACATGCTAATCGTACGATTAATATAATGAATAATTTAATTAATAAGTGGTGTACAGGTGAGTATATGATATTTTCACTACCTTAAAGTGAGGGATAAAATACCACATAATAATAAAGGCAAAAGCCGCTTTAGGAAGAAGATTAATATCGTCGAGAGAGGTAGTAGTAAAGGTAATGTCTTCACTAGCTTTAAAATCTCGTAACCGTAACTGAAAGGTTGATCGGTCACATTGGGTCTGAAAAAAGCCCAATGCAAAATTAGTACAGCAGTGGGGAATTTTGGTCAATGGCCTAACGGCTGAACTGGCAATTTGGGGAAACGAAACAGAATTGTTTATACTAAAATAAAGTTTTAAGTACGTATTAATTATGATAATATGTATAGTAGTCTTGACCAATTACGTGCCAGCAGTCGCGGTAATACGTAAGAGACGAGCATTATTCATATTAAATAGGTTTAAAGGGTACCCAGACGGTCAAAATACCTTAACTAAAAGGAGTACTTGACTAGAGTTTTATGTGAGAAGACCGTACTTGAGGTGGAGAGATTATATTCTGTGATACCAAGGGGACTGATAAAGGCGAAAGCTGTCTTTTATGTAATAACTGACGTTGGAGGACGAAGGCATAGAACACGAACAGGATTTGACACCCTAGTAGTCTTTGCAGACAATGATGAATGCCATGGACTAGTCGCTAAAATAGGAACTCGTGTCCTATAAGGCAACACTTTAGAGTGTAGCACAATTTAGGATGCGAGTGTAGTTTAAGCAGAATTAGTCTATAAATGAAAATGAAAGCATTTCACCTCAAGAGTAATGTGGCAACGCAGGAACTGAAATCACTAGACCGTTTCTGACACCAGTAGTGAAGTATGTTATTTAATTCGATGATCCACGAAAAACCTTACCACAACTTGAATATTTAGCAATAAATACAGGAGTTGCACGGCTGTTTTCAGTTAATGTTGTGAAACTGTGGTTCTTCCATGGAATTAACGGAATCCTTTGCTTTATTTATATAAAGTTTTATAAAGCAATCTTTCTTTATAGCGGAAAAGATAAAAAGGAAAAAGACAAGTCATCATGGCCCTTATGTTGTGGGCTATAGACGTGCCACGTAGTCCTTAACAAAGAGATGCGAAAATGCGAATTTTAGCTAATCTCAAAAAAGAGGATATAAATTATACAAGGATTGTAGTCTGAAATTCGACTATATGAATAAGTAATTACTAGTAATCGTGAATCACCATGTCACGGTGAATTAAATCTCGGATTGGTACTAACCACTCGTCGCATGCTGAAAGGAGCTTACGCAATAAGTTTGCTATTTTGTTATAATCTCTTTTATAAATTGGATTAAAATATTATAATGGAATTCTTCGTATGCGTGACTCTGATTAGTGTTAAGTCGAAATATGGTTCGTGTAGTGGAAGTTGCACGGGGTTTATAAACCTAAAAAATATAATATATTAGGTGCTGCTTATCGCAGCCCAATTATTAAAAGTGAATTCTTTATTTTAAATGTTGCTTTCAAAAGCAATAACTATTTAAGACTGAATTCACTCTTTATATTAAGTGTTGCCCATTGGCAGCCTATTTATTGAAAAATAAATAGTCAGCTTATATAAAGAAGGAGAGTTCCTTTATTGGCAAGAAGGGTTGAGCTGTAAACTCAATAGCAATTTTCTGCTTTAAGAGTTCGAATCTCTTGTCTCCTAAAAATCTAAAGCCTTTATAGCTCAACGGTAGAGCATAATACTGTTAATATTATGATAGAGGTTCGATTCCCCTTAAGGGCTTCGTTGGGGATAATGGACGCCTAACTTAGCCTATCTAGTCCGAGCAATTCGATAATTACAAAATAAAATACAAAATGACAAATCTATCGAGAAGTCAATTTCAAGACCATCCGTTTCACCTGGTATCTCCTTCACCGTGACCTATCTATACTAGTATAAGTTTATTAACATTAACTCTAAATGCAGCACTATCTATGCATAATTTTTTAAATGCTTATGTGATATTTTATGTAGGGCTTTTTTTAGTAGTTAGCTCTATGACTTTATGATTTAGAGATATAATAACTGAGGGTACATTTTTAGGAAACCACACATTAGCAGTGCAAAAAGGATTAAATTTAGGTGTTATTCTTTTTATAGTGTCTGAAGGATTATTCTTTGTAGCTATATTCTGAGCATTCTTCCATAGCTCACTAACACCTACAGTTGAACTAGGAGCACAATGACCACCTATGGGTATAGATCCAATAAATCCTTTTGAGTTACCTCTACTTAATACTGTAATATTATTATCTAGCGGGGCTACAATTACTTATAGCCATCATGCTTTAATACAAGGAGACAGAGGAGGAGCTTTATATGGTGCTATTGCTACTGTATTATTAGCCTTAGTTTTCACAGCTTTCCAAGGTGTAGAGTATTCAGTTTCATCATTTACTATAAGTGACGGAGCGTTTGGTACTTGTTTCTACTTCGCAACAGGTTTTCACGGATTCCATGTTATAATTGGTACACTATTTTTAGGAGTCGGACTATGAAGAATCTATGCTTATCATTTAACTGACAACCATCATTTAGGTTTTGAGGGCGGTATTCTTTATTGACATTTCGTTGATGTAGTTTGACTTTTCTTATATGTATCAATATATTACTGAGGTTCTTAATGTATACCATTAATCGAATGAAGAGAGTAAGAGACAGCGAGAAAAATATAGAATTACCTTTTATATTTTCTTTCTAATTAAAAAGTTATTTTAAATGTTTTAAAATTAGATTGAAAACAAGGTTAATATTTAGAGCTAAGAAACTATAAATAGTAAATATACTGGAATTATTAGTAAAGTATATAATATACTATAAATATACTGGAATTATTAGTAAAGTATATTCTATGGAATATAGTATAAACGGTTATCATTTAATGGTAGGATTGCTGTCTTCCAAACAGAGTGTGTTGGTTCGATTCCAACTAACCGTAAATATTTGAACTAATAGCTTAATTGGTAAAGACTTCTCCTGTCACGAAAAGGGATGTCGGTTCGATGCCGACTTAGTTCGATTATTTTAAAGTATACTAGAGAGTCTTTGTAGGAAAGGTCGCCATAGGTAGGGCAAGATATTTGCTAAATATTATGTGAAAACATTTGGGCGTTCGAGTCGTCTTCTTTCCGTAGCAGGCCAAATCTGTAAGATTTACCTCTGTTTTATCACTTCCCCCACAAGGGGTAAAATTTATCCAAGCAATATGTCAAATTTGTTTATCATAGATGAAATATATACTAGTGGGTTTAAAACAGGAGCTTTAGATATTGTTTCTATATTTGCAATATTATGTGCCATTTTAACAATTGTAAGTAAAAATCCGATAGTCTCTGTTTTATTTTTAATAGGATTATTTGGGAGTGTATCTTCTTATTTAATATTATTAGGTTTAAATTTTATAGGTTTATCTTACTTAATTGTTTATATAGGTGCTGTATCTATACTATTTTTATTCATTTTAATGCTAATTAATATTAGAGTTAGTGAATTACAAAGTAACACTAAAAATAGTATACCTTTAGCTTTATTTATAACAATATTTTTTAATTATTTAGTATTCCAATTCTTACCATATGATTTAGCTATTTTAAATAATTCAAATAATTCATTAAATAATGTATTATACCACACATCATTTAATGCTCCCGGAGAAAAATTATTTAATAATACTACAATCTCAAATTTAGGAGGAGAAAGTTCTGATCTATTTTTTGCTACAAGTAGTAGTTGAGATGGAAATTTAATAGAAACAAGCCATATATCTAGTATAGGAAATATACTATATACAAGTCATAGTATGTGATTAATACTAGCCAGTTTTATTCTATTGTTAGCTATGATAGGTGCAATAGTTATTACAATAAAACCAAAAAAAAAAAGGGATTAGCTCAATGGTAGAGCAACCGTTTTACACACGGCAGGTTAAGTGTTCGAGTCACTTATTCCTTAAAAAAAAAAAGAGTATAGTTTAATGGCAAAACAAGGAGCTTCAACCTCCGAATTCTTAGTTCGAGTCTGAGTACTCTTGTATTTTTAAAATCTTCTAAATTCTTTAACTTAACGGTAAAGTGCATTTTTGATAAGAATGAAATTCAAGTTCGATTCTTGGAAGAATTAAAAAGTGAGCAAGATGTAATTTGCCCTAAAAAGAGAATTGACTGAGTGGTTTAAAGTGTCGGCCTTGAGTACCGGTATGGGATTGCCCCATCATGGGTTCGAATCCCATATTCTCTGTTTTTTGCTGCGAAGCTAGTTTGCTGCAGCCTAAAAGCAAAAATTTACCTTTTACAGATTAGGGCCGGGTTGGTTAGGCGCTCCTTTTGGGAAGGAGAATAGTTGCGTTCGAACCGCAATAATCTGAAATTGGAATCAATAGAAATGTAATGGATATAGAACATATATTTATATATAAATATACAAGTATACAAAGAAACTATTATGGAAATCTGGCTATGTATTAAAGGGTATGATTTATTTACTCAAATTAGGAATTTAGTGGTTTTCGCCCTAAAAACTTATTTTAAATATAAACCCTAAGAGAAGTTTTTTAATAAACGAAGTGAATTGAAATATCTTAGTAACTTCAGGAAAAGAAATCAAAAGAGATTCTATAAGTAGCGTGAGTGAAAGTAGAGGAGCCTATTTAATAACAAGTAAAATGGTTTAGAAACTGTTTGAATTTATTGCTTGATCCCTGTAAGGGAAAGGGCCCGGGGAACCTTCCTCAAAGGCTAAATATAATACATAAGCGATAGTGAATAGTATCGTGAGATAATGATTAGAATTAGTAGTTTTATAAGCAGTTCGAGCTAAAGTGAGAACGTACCTTTTGCATAATGGGTCACCAAGTTAACATTAGATGCGAGTGAAAGCGTAGGTAAACCAATCGTTAAAATAACGAAGAGTGTCTAAAGTTAGACCCGAAGCCTGGTGATTTTACCATAATCAGGATTATAAAAGTCCGAACGGGTTATCGTTGTAAAGATATCCGAAGAATTATGGTAGGTAGTGAAAGACAACACTGACTAGGATAGCTGGTTTTCTGCGAAACCTATAACAGTAGGCAATTTGAGTAACATCTTAGCAGGTACAGAATTTAATCTCAGACAAGATGTTCTAATTTTAGTTCGGCGACGAACTAAAACAACATGTTGATTTGTATATATCGGGGGATCGTGAAGATTTTATCGGTGAGTATGTAGACTCGGAATGGCAAAGATGGATCTTGAATTATCAGACATAGAATGATAAGGTTGTATGTCAAAAGGGAAACAGCCCAGAACAAGAGTTAAGGTTCCAAAATTATTAGTTAAGTGAAATTAAGAAGGTTATTATTAAAGTCGACAAGGAGATGGGCTTAGAAGCAGCCAAATTTTGAAGACCTCGTAACAGAGCGCTTGTTAAGTTTTAAAAGCATCGAAAATTTAACGGATCTAAACAATATACCGACACCTTGTCCATATTTTACTATATATATTATTGTAATTTAGTGGGGTAGCAGAACGTTGAATTAAATTAGGATATTTCTTCTGTGAAGAAATATATAACAAACAATTCAAGTGAGAATGGTGACATGAGTAACGAATAAGAAGGACATTTTACCGAAAAAGCCTAGTAAAATCTCTACGTATCATAACTATGGTAAATAGGGATTCCCTTCCTCTGGGAGGGATCGCCTCTTTTAAGAGTAGTAATCTTCTTTATGATGATTACTTAGAGTTACTAGGTATTTGAGTAAGTACTAAATCCTCCGCCTAAAGCTTATGGATGGAAAAATATGCCCCTTAAAGTAACGGCCTCTAAGTTATAAATCTAAAGGTTTAAACGATGAGAAAATCTTTTTTACTAAATGACAACACTTACAAGTGATAAGTGTGCTGGAAAAAATAGTAATATATTTTGTTAAGTATATACAATAAACTAAAGAGATGAGTATAGAAAGAGAAGATGAAAAAATAACCGTACCTAGAAACTAAAACAAGTAAGCTAGTAGAGAATACGAAGGCGTAAATGAGCTAACAATCATAAAGGAACTCGGCAAACTAACTACCGTAACTTCGGGATAAGGAGAGCTCATTAGTCCTGATTAATATCGGGTAAAAAGGAAGAAGCATAAAATAGTGTTGTACGACTGTTTAATTAAAACACAGCACTTTGCTAAAAGATTAAAAATCGAAGTATTGAGTGTGATGTCTGCCCGATGCCGGCTGGTTAACGAATATAACTAAATTGATCAATAAATTTGGTGTTGAAGGAACCCCCGGTTAATGGCGGCCTTAACGTGAGGGTCCTAAGGTAGCGAAATGCCTTGGCCGTTAAATGCGGTCTTGCATGAATGATGTAACGATACAACAGCTGTCTCTATGATTGACTCAGTGAAATTGGAATAACTGTGCAGATACAGTTTACCTCTAGTTAGACGAGAAGACCCTATGCAGCTTTACTGTTACTAATTATAGGGTATGATGAATTAATTTTCAGATTATAAGGTACATTGATTCAATAAAAATGAAAATCCTTTATTTTCACGTCATACTTCAGAATTAATTTTGGAAATTCACCTGGCTGGAATGGCGACTTCGTCATTTAGGCGGGAGTGAAAGAAAAGATTAACCTAGTCTGACATATAAGTAGCCTTAGGTAAGGAATATATTGTTAGGAGACAGTTTATGTGGGGCACAGACCCCTTAAAGAGTAAAAGGGAGTGTCTAAAATTTATTTGTTATAAAATTTATAACGTTGTTTGTGGTTTTATGTAGTTTTACTATATTTAATCTTATGAAATTCACTTTATCTACCCTTGTTGTAGATACGGATGGATCTAAGGTACGATTTTCACTATGGTGAAAGTAGCGGTATAGAAAAAAATATTATGAATAGCGACGTCGTCGCTATTCTAATGTTTTTGGAGTTATTAAGGTGACTGGTCGGAAAATCTCCCCCCCGCTCTTAATAATAATGATAAATACTTGAAAAGCTCAACGGCTAATTCGTGCCATACTGTTTGATTAACAACAAATCTTACAGTTGCGTAAGCAGGGCATAGGATCACAAGATGCAAAAAGGAAAGATCTTGGATTATTGGAAAAGCTACGCTAGGGATGTTTGTCCTTCAATATTTTTAAACTCTCGACCTAGCCTCAGGGCCGTAAGGCCGGAGGCGAAAGGGAGAAAAGTTAAAATTATTGAGAATATATTGGGTTAATTTCAAGAATTACTTATATAAGTAGATTTGAAGCGAAATTTATCTTGGCATAATTATATAAGATAAAATCGTTCAACGACTATAAGGTGAGTTATGCTAACAATAATCCTTTTTAACACCCAACATTTTTATTACCATACACTTATAAAAAAAAAGATAAAAAGAAAGAAAATTTCATTTTATGAAAACGAAAGCTCTAAATACAAATGCTAAAATTTTTCGTTCTAATTTAAACAATAAGTTTAAATTAACACCGTTTAATCTTCAATTAAATGATTTAGGTAGAGTAAAATACTTACCTCCTGTATCTAAAGAATGAAAAAATACAATCTATTCATATTATAAAAAAAATATGCAAAACTTACCTGTAGATAGTATAAATGCGAATAAAGTAATACAAAGTTATTTTAATTTATATTTTGATAATAAATTTCAAGGATCAAGATTGATATCTCCTAAAACAAGAAGTTTATTATTAAAAAAAATCTATGTAAGTAAAATGGAAACAAAACATACAAATTCTAAAGCTATAGTAACTTTATACACTATTAATGCAGAGAAGAATAATGTATATCAAGAATATTTTAAAGAATTAAATGGTTGTGAAGATGAATTCTTAACTTTATTTAAAGATGAATTAAAAAACATAATTCATGGTGCTAAATCTTCAGGAGCCCAGGAGTTACTAGCTAATACTAATAATATTACTTTAGTAGCCTTAGGTTCTAAAAACGAAGATCAAAAACAAATTCTTTTTTCTAAATATAAATTCTTAACAGAGTCTTTAGAATGTTTTAATTTATATTTAAGATTATATTTAAGCATCCAATTTAAAGAATCATATTCGGATAAATTGGATTTATTAAGAAAATACGAATTAAATTATTATTTAAATAAATTGAAATTTGAAAATATTTACTTACATAAATTAAGTAGTATTTTATCTAAAATTTTTAATAAAAATATCGAATTTAATATAATAAATTTGAAATCTTTGGCTTTTAACCCTGAAATTTTTACTCAAGCTTTGACTTTAAAATTAAGAAAACCTAAATCTCAGGTTATAAGAGTAATGGATAGTTTATTAAAAGTAGCCAAATTACCTCAAGTTAATAGAATTCAGGAAAAAGCTATTATGGTTAAATCTAAAGATTTCTCTTTATTACAAAATGCTTACCCTAATTTAAGTTTAGTTTCTATATTAAAGGACTCTAAATTAATAAATTCAGGTTCTTATAATTCATTATTGGAAGCCAAATCTTATGATACTATAGCAGCACAAACTTCACTTAACGACTCACAAAAACAGCATAGTAAATACTATAGCAATATTTCTAATATAATATTTAATTCTATTAAATATAAAAATTTAGGAGGTGTAAGATTAGAAGTTAAAGGAAGATTAACAAGACGTAATAGAGCAGATAGATCTGTATTTAAATTTAAATGAAAAGGAGGATTAAGAAATATAGATTCTTCTTTTAAAAAATTATCTACAGTAACATACAGAGGTTATTATAAACCAAATGTAATGTATTCATTATCTGCATCCAAACGTCGTGTAGGATCTTTCGCAGTAAAAGGTTGAGTAAGTGGTAAATAAGCATATTTCGTAGCGATTACGTAGACTAAATAAGTTATGGTTGGGAGCGCGTGCTATAAGTCGCTCTAATAAAAATGAAGACATAGTCTGAACCATTTTGTGAAAAATGGAAATAAAATTTATTATGATAACATGTAGAACAGGCTAATTTGCGCAAGAGTGTACAAAATGAGTGCGCGGTTTGGCACCTCGATGTCGGCTTAACTTATCCTCATGGATGCAGAAACTATGTAGGGTACGACTGTTCGTCGATTAAAAAGTTACATGAGCTGGGTTAAATACGTCGTGAGACAGTATGGTTTCTATCTTCTAGAGGGAATTTGAATAAAATAAGGATTAACCTTTGTACGAAAGGAACAGGAAAAACTTAACCCAAAAGGTTAGGTTATATTAATTGTTAACCTCTGGTTTACCTGTTGTTTATAAGCCCAATATTAATTTATTCTAAAAATTTATGATTTTTATAAGGGATGTTACTTACACTAAAGTAAATATATATTATAGGCACGGCAGGAAAGCTAAGTTAGTTAAAGATAAGTGCTGAAAGCATATAGGCACGAAGCTTACCTTAAGATATTTCTAATTCACGTAATATACTATTACGGCATAATATTATTATTATTGCAATAGGCTTTGTTTGTAATGATCTAGAGATCTTAAGATACAAAGTACTAATTTTAAAGTAACTATTTATTAATATATCTTACATTTTTTTTACCTTAGTACTACAAAGTAGCCGGTTCCATACGGCGATTTTTGTCGAGGTGGCATAATTCACTACCAGCGAGGAGCTTGCGCTCTTAGTGTTGAGCAATGAATCACGTGCCAGCCGTCACGGTAATACGTGAGGTACTATAACTAAAGGGGCTAATAAAGCCTATCATATAAATGAAAGCCAGCCTGGTTAGCATAAAAGTAATGCAATTGTTTTGTAATCAATAGACGCAAGCGCGATACTTGCACTGGGCTTAAAGAATAGGATTAGTAGTCAAGTGGTAAAGACATAGCTCTTTCAATGCTACATACGCGGGTTCAAACCCCGCCTAGTCTAGTCAGCGGGTTGATGTAATAGTAACATATTTGACTCATGATCAAATTATATTGGTGCGAATCCTTTGCCCGCATAATAGAGGCTATAGCTTAATTGGTAAAGTGTACTGCTCATGACAGTAATTATAAGTGTTCAACTCACTTTAGCCTTATTTGCTGCTAATACGGCTTTGTAGCAAGCTTTAAATCCGAGTGCTGGAATAGGTAGACAGGGTATTCTTAAACAATACTGATGAAATTTCGTAAACGTTCAAGTCGTTTTTCGGATAATAAAGGGGATATAGTTTAATTGGTAAGACTTTGATTTTGCATATCAACATTTCAGGTTCGATTCCTGATGTCTCCACTTTTTAGACTTAAGCTCGTGAAGCTCAATTGGTAGAGCAAAATATTGAAGCTATTTTGGTTATAAGTTCAAGTCTTATCTCGAGCATAAAAAGGGTGATGATGGAATTGGTAGACATGAACAGTTTAGGCCTGTTTGATATATTTGTATCTGTATCCGTTCAAGTCGGATTCACCTTATCAGGTTATGTTGTAGACTAATGGGTAAGTCATAAATTTTTGGTATTTACAATTGAGTGTTCGAATCACTCCAACATAAGGTGGATATAGCTCAATTGGTAGATCGACTGTTTGTGGTACAGTATGTTCCCTGTTCGAACCAGGGTATTCACCCACACCCTAAGAGGTGAGAAGCAGAGTAACCCGGATAGTTTAATTGGTTAAAACTTTAATTTCATGCATTAAAAATGGGAATTCGATTTTCCCTCCTGGTTATAAAGATCGAAAGATGGCTAGCCATAAGTCAGCAGGTTACTGTATACTATTTTATTTCTTTTCTACTATAGTAGCGAGCAGGCCGGCAGCAGGCTGGAGCCATCGGCGAGCAGCCGAATAAGATCCTACTTAGGAATAAAAAAAATTCTTAACTTTATCAGGATAGTTTAACAGGTTAAAACGTTAATTAGGGTTACTCTGCTTTATGCCCGGCAGCCTAGGCTGCCGGGATCAGAAGTATACCTACGAAGTACGAAGTCGCGGGACTTCGTCTTAATTAAAAATGAGAATTCGAATTTCTCTTCTGATTATAAAAATTTTAC